TTTATTCAATAACTAAAATAAACAGGGTTAGTCCTTTGTTTTTTTTTTCTATTTTATTTCATTAATTGAATTTTGTTTGTTGATTAAGGTGAAGTTCCGTAAAAACCCCCGCCTTTTTTAAAATATCATGAACAGTTCCTGTAGGTTGAGCGCCTTTTTCAAGGAAGTATAGAATAGCAGGAACATTTAAATAAATTTGATTCTTTATCGGATCATAAAAACCCACTTTCCGAAGATCTCTTCCCTCTCGTCGAGCTCGAACATCAATTGCAACTATTCGATAAATGGCTCATTGGGATAGATGAACAATACCCCCCCTAGAAACGTATAAGAGGTTTTTCCCTCGTACGGCTCGAGAAAATTCGAAATTATGTCTATGTATAAAATTACAATATCAAATATATCCATAAAATCATCAAATTAATTAGACTATTGATTTTACTTTATTTTCTTATTCTTATCCAACAAAAAGAAAATTAGTCGTATTTGCACCCTCATAACTCAAGTTGGATAACTCTGAAATAACTCAAAAGAACAACCTTTTAGATATTTCATCTATTGAGCGGTCTCTAACCCTTTAATTGTCTTCTTTAGAATCCATTTTGATTCTTCATTCTGATCTAGTTGTTAAGACAATTGAAAAAGGTATTTCCTTGTTCCAGGATCTTTGCCTTGAATCATTGGGTTTAGACATTACTTCGGTGATCTTTAAATCCTTTCAAAACGGCAGCAACATACCATTTTTTGCGATTTCCTTCTGTCAAAGAATCATACAAATGTTGGATTCCTGCGTAATACACTTTCCTTTTGATTTGATCGAAAAAGTTTTACCAATTTCAAACCTTCCCTTGGAATTGGAAATTTTCTCGAATGGGCCCCTTTAAGTTTATGTATCGAAAATATACTTACGAAGTTGTTCCAATTTGTTGATTGATACTAACCCTAGATTCTTGCCCCTGAAAAAGAAAAAAATACTTTCTACTCGAGCTCCATCCTATACTATATTATACCACCCCCCCCCCAAAAAAAAAAGGGGGTTACAGCGGAATAGAACAAATGATGTCGAGCCAAGAGCACTTTCATTCCTATATAATATATATAAAAATGGTGGATGTAAGACTCCACAGCGGATCATGTCCTTCAAGTCGCACGTTGCTTTCTACCACATCGTTTTAAACGAAGTTTTACCATAACATTCCTTCAGTTTGGAACCCATATGTAATTGATTCAATTATGGAATCGTGAATAATCATTGGTTCGGTTGATACATAGTAATCTATACCTTTTCTTCTATATGAAAAACGGAGAGTATCAGCAAGAATAAATTAATTTAACCCCATTTTTTTAGATTAATAGAGATTAATAGAATTTAATATTGGAAATTCTATTTTCTTAATCATTGTAAATTTTAAACTATTTTTCTATTTTTGTAAAAATCAAATTAGTTAACTAAATTATAACTAATATAACACGAATAAATAAATATAATACGAAGAAACAAGTTATTTTGAATCTGTATCTTCAAGTAAGATAATAGTGATAATAAATTCAACAATTTCACACTTCTTCAAGTACCAAGAACTCATAGGGGTTCGTTACAAAGATTTAATTGATTGAAAAATTTCCTATCCGATATAATTATTTGCATTTTGAAAAACAGAAAGTTTTCCAGCAAGGACCTTTCGTTTTTTATTATCATTTTATCATCAGTAAGAGAGAGGGAAAAAAAAATATTAGATTAAACAATCTGTGATTAAAAAAAAATAGATAAAAAAACACTGATGTAAGAGAAGATTGAAATTTTATGTTGTTCTTTTTTTTTAATATTTATACTGTAAAATCATTACTATTTAACGAATCGCAAATGAATTCAATTTACTATTTCATATGCGTGTTATTTGAACTCAATTAAATTTGTGAAAACCTCCAAAAAAATAATAATCACATTCTATCCCAATATTCTACTCTTAATCTTAATACACTTAATATAATCTTAATACACTTAATACAAAAGGCTGTTGGAAAAGGCAATCTTTTATATTATATATATATTTTTTTTTTTATTTTATATATATATATTATATATATATATTTTTTTATGATATAAAAAAAAAATAATAATATTATCTATTATATTATTATATATATATAATATATATATATATTATTATATTATATAGACTATTATATGGACAGGGTATGCTCTGGGACGGAAGGATTCGAACCTCCGAATAGCGGGACCAAAACCCGTTGCCTTACCACTTGGCCACGCCCCATTTATTTCTATTCGATACTAATAAACACTAATATTAAACACTACACTAATAGTGGTACGGGTTATTCGTCAACTCCTGTTAAAATATCTATTATTTATAAAATAAAATGGATTACTAGAATTTTTATACATGTAAACTATACATGTAGACATAGAATTAAACTGAATTTATTGATCATTACATATAATTCAATTAAGATATTGTACGAAAGTATGATTTATTCTATTCTCTTTTGATTTGAGATATAGAAGGATTGATTTTTGATTGGGTGAGTTCAAATAAAAGAAAGTTTTTTGGTCTATCTTATTTTATTTTTATTCATTTTTTTTTATTCTATTCTATCAATAATAACATATCTATAATAATAAACTCAATTAAATTTATTAACAACTCAATCAAAATAAATACAATTATCCCCCCCCCCAAAAAAAAAAATGTTTGTTATGCTTAATATTTTTAGTTTGATCTGTATATACCTTAATCCTGCTCTTTATTCCAGTAGTTTTTTCGTCGCCAAATTGCCCGAAGCTTACGCTTTTTTGAATCCAATTGTAGATGTTATGCCAGTAATACCCCTGTTCTTTTTTCTCTTAGCCTTTGTTTGGCAAGCTGCTGTAAGTTTTCGATGATATTTTTAATAAAGTCCCAGACAAATCCACGATTTATTCGAAAAAAAAAAATTCGTAGAATTGATAAGATCAGATAAGTCGTACACTTTCAATTCAAATATTGAAATTATTGTACAACCGCGACAAGTTCGGATCACCCCACTTTAATCTCTTGTAAAAAAAAAAAAAAAATAGAGTATGTGGTATAAAAGTGGAGAATCTATTCTCTTTTTTCCTAAAAAAATCTTGGAGATTGTGTAATGCTTACTCTCAAACTATTTGTTTACACGGTAGTGATATTCTTTGTTTCTCTCTTTATCTTCGGATTCCTGTCTAATGATCCAGGACGTAATCCTGGACGTGAAGACTAAAAAATAAGGGTTTCTTTGCTTTAAAACTGTAAAACTGTTATTAGTAAGATTTTATCTATTCCACTTATTTAATTATTAATTTTGAACTAGTAAAAAAAAAAAAGAGTTCGCGATAAATTCGAAAGAAAATAACAAGCCATCAACGAAAACGGAAAGAGAGGGATTCGAACCCTCGGTACGAAAAACTCGTACAACGGATTAGCAATCCGACGCTTTAGTCCACTCAGCCATCTCTCCTCCCAATTGAAAAGGGATAATACTATGTTACATTATAAAAAATAAGGCTTGAAAATGCCCGTCATAGGTCATAGTATATACTCTTATTTTTTAATTTCGTGATTTTGTCCGAAGGGGCTTTTTAGTTCCACGGCCCGGCCTGGTCAGTACTTAGCCGGGCCCGCCCTTTTGTTCCAACAAATCATAAATAAAAAGATTTATTAAATTGAAAAAAAAAAAAAGAATAAAAAAAAAAAAATTGCTTGTTATTGCGATAAAAAAGAACTTTTTCAATTTCTATGATTATGATATAGAATCAAATGGTATAGAATCAAAGTGCCGTTTCTTTCTTATCTTAGTTATAGTTAGTCCTTTTATTCCGGTTTAAATAAGAAAAAGGGCACTCTCGTTTCTTGCCAGAATCTACTTTTGTGTTATGGCTTAAGTTCAAGACAAAAACCTCGGGCAAAAAAGCACTTGGTATTTAGTTATTAAAATTAAATAAATCCCCCTTTCCGAATCTCATTAGGTCCTCTGATACAAAAGGGTAAACGCTCTAGTTTTCCTGATTCTTTTCTGATCTTTTGTTTTTTGATTAGGGTCGACAAAAGGCGCATTTATATACAATAATCTTATTGTAGCGGGTATAGTTTAGTGGTAAAAGTGTGATTCGTTCTATAACCCTTTATATAGTTAAAGGGTCTTTCGGTTTGATTAATATTCATTCCGAACAAAAACTTTAGTTCTTAAAAGGATTGAATCCTTTACCTCTCAATGAAAAATTCGAGGAAGAATATACATTCTCGTGATTTGTATCCAAGAACCTATTTAAAATTGAAAAATTGGATTATGAAATTACGAAACATAATTTTTTTATTGGATCAATACTTCCAATTGAATGAGTATAAGTAAAGGACCCATGGATAAAGATAAAAAGTGTATTTCTAATCGTAACTAAATCTTCAATTTTTCATTTCTATAGGGGAAATTGAAGCAAAACAGCTATTAAACAATGTCTTTGGTTTACTAAAGACATCGATCGATAAATTGTTTTAGCTCGGCAGAAACAAAATGCTTTTCCTAAAGATCTTTCAAATAGAAGTAAAGAACGAAGTAACTAGAAAGATTGTTAAAATAGAAAATATCTTTCTATAGGGATCGTCTAGAAAGCGGGTTGTTCTGAATAGATTCAGACATAAAAGCTGACATAGACGTTATGGGTCGGGTTTTTTATTTCGTTCATGTCTAAATATGGGAATTTATCCATCTTCCATAAAGGAGCTGAATGAAACCAAAGTTTCACGTTCAGTTTTGAATTAGAGACGTTAAAAATGATGAATCAACGTCGACTATAACCCCTAGCCTTCCAAGCTAACGATGCGGGTTCGATTCCCGCTACCCGCTTTTACTTTATCATTAAAATCATTATAATCTTTAATATTCAATACGCTAAAAATGAAAAATAAAAAAATGAAATATTTTTTTGATTTTTAAAGAAATTTTTTTAAATATTCAATACAAAGGGTTGA